CAAAATTGTATCTAGAATGACTGGAAAAGTGGAAACAAGACCAGATATAATTTGATCGTTATGAGCAAATCCAAAATCTTTGTAGACCGAACCAATCATTAGTTCCCACCCCCGGGGTGAGTGGAATCCGATACATAAATCAGTTAATAAAAGAATAGAAAAAGCCTTTATTGTGTCGCTTAAGTTATAGAGGAATTCCTGAACCCAAGAATTCAGAATGACAAGTTCTTCATTACCCAGAATAGAATAACCACTTAGAATAGCAAAACAGATTATATTTGTCGAGAAATCCAAAATGATATGGATATGATCTTCGTTGTGCATTTTGACCAATTGCATCGTCTCTTTGTGGATTCCTATACGAAGCTTTTGTATCTGTGTCTCCGGGTACTCTTTTATCATTTCATCCAACAGGAATAGTTGTTCTAATTCTATGAATCTTTCTAGAACGTTCTTTTCTTGAATATCATTCAAAAAAGTTTCGGATTGTCCGGTATTCCACCAATTAGTAACCCAAGGTTCCAGACTTTTATTAAATGAGAGAGAGATCCACCAGGGCAAAAAGACTATAGATGCAAGATACGGGAGGGGAGTCAATGCTTTCTTTTTTGACACTTTTCATCTGTGAATTGTTAATGAACCCGCTTCATTCGCCGACTCTATCTGATCCGATATTTCTATGAAGCATGAGTTCTATAACAAGGTATGGAACCTATGGATCTATTCCTTTTTTTTTTGAATTGTTTAGTCCTTGGATCTAGAAAGAATATAGAAATAGAAATAGAATAAGGGCCCGTTTCGAATGAAGAAATAATCAAATACTTTTCCCAGATATCTCAGTTGGTCAAATTCGAACCAATTCTATCTTCATTTGTTCTTTCGATGAATGCCCAAAAGAACCGCTTGAAATAATGAATATTATTTTGATTTCGAGACGAAAGAACTCCCCTCAATTATTTTTTCGAAATTTTCACTGGCTACCCACGACCCAGGAATAATTGAGGGGATATTTCTGAAAAATATTAATGATGAAATCCGAAATAGGTGACAAAACAAGAGAGAAATTGGATAGTTATGAGAGATCTAAACGTTTGGTTATCCAGGAGCTAAAGAAAGGATCAAAAAAGAAACATCGATTGACAAAAGAAAGATAATTAACGAGATATGATACATCTGTATCTAATGTATTAATCCAAAGTATTGGTCCTAAAAAGAGAAATTATGTATTCCGAAATGCTCTGATATGTGTGATGAATACATACTTATTAGACTTGTTACTAGTAGAATTGAGTTCTATATGCAGAAAAAGGAGTTTTGGTCGATCAAAATTGCTTCTTATTATGGTTGTTCCGTATACGTCCGCCTGCTTTATTCTATGGGCCACAGAAGGATTACCAACGGAACGGGGGAAATAGAATCTAACATGTTTTGCTCGAATGAACGTTCCGAAGAAGCTTCAGTTATATTTAAAAGGGGGTTCCTGGGTCCCTTCCCTCATGCTGAGAAAGCATTCATTCCCTTCATTTCAAAATACTTCAATTGGCACGCGCAAGAAATAGGCCAATTCAGCAGCTTTTTGTTCAATTTCTCGTGGAGTAAAATTTTCGTCAGTACGGGTCAAGGGAATGGCGCCCTGGCCTCTGATTTCCATATAAAGGACACGTCGAGGATAAAGACCCTCTTTAACTTCCATTCTGATCGATTGAATCTCTCTCATAAGGAATCGAAGGAAGATGCGACGATTTATTCCAGGAAATCCCCAACGAAAAATACACACTATTCCTTCTTTTCTATCGAATCGATCATAACCGCTACCTACATTCCACGAAATTGTGCACCACAAATAGGAACTAATGAACAGACCTGCGATCCCATAGAAAGACATCACGATTCCTTGGGGAAAAAAAATGATTTGCTGAGACGGGAATAAAGATATCAGATTCCTACCAAGATAACTGGAAGTTCCAACCAATAAGAATCCTAGTGAACCTAAAAAAAGGATACAGGCCCAGCAGAAATTACTTGTTTTTCGAGACCCCGTTATAAGTTCTATCCATATACGTTCTGATCGATAGTTCATACTAGATCCAGTTGCATCCTATTGGAATTGAGAGAAGAGAATAAGCCAAATGAATTTGATTTTACTTTTTTTATTTTGCTCCCGAAGTAACTCTCATCAACTAGCACTATTATGACGCGAACTATTAGGAGTAATTCATCGAATTGGTTAGATATAAAATAATAACATCCCCTTCGTATAATACCACCACTATGTATATCTACATAATATAGATACGTTAACTTTCTATTTCAGATATCCGCTCTGATCCATTTTAAAACAGCTATCCCCCCATATACATGCATTTATCCATATATAATGTATCCGCATGTATAATCACTTTTTTATTTGTGCCCGGGGGGAGCCACATGTCGTATCATATTCCACTAAATGGATATCCCTATTATGATCCAAGTCCAAGTGTTGAAATAAATTGATGAAATTTTGTCCTATCAGGTCTAAACAATCTTGTTTTTTTGAACATGAAGAGATAAAGAAGCCATTGCAATTGCTGGAAACACTAAGCCCACTAAAGGCACAAAAATAGAGGGTAAATTGAAATCTGTCATAGAATGGGTGCCTCGATTTAATATTTGTACCTGTTATAAAGATATCTTATCTTATGATAAGTATATCTATTATAAGTATTATTAAGTATATAATAAGTGCAAGGAATGTAGAGCTAAATAAGTGTATCTATTCACCTTTCTATATCTATTCACCTTTCTACAAGAAATAGATGGATGATAATCCGCTTTATTATTCTTGTTCTACCGCCCTTATCTTCTAATAAAGAGTTTCTTACGAGTTTCCTAAGGATTTGTTAGAATCCGATCCAACAGGAATTCATAGTCAAAAGTGTAGGTCCTCGGGAGATATAAAAATATGCAACACTTCCCTTATAGATTTGAATTATTCTATATATATTAATACGACATATATTAATATGAAAGAAGGGAACATGAAATTCTTTTGATTTTTTTTCCCAATTCCATTCCGCGGAAGGAAGAATTCACTCTTTTCCTCCTGATAGGGGGTTCCTGATTACTAATCATGAATAGGGGTAGGATAAAAAATCTGCATCAAAAAAAGTAATTATCCGAAACTTCCTATAGAACTTATGTTACCAAAGAAAACTCCACTCTTCTTATTTTGACTTTGATTCCGATGAACTAAAGTTCGCTACAAATAACTGAGCCTAGCGCTCTACTTGAATTTTGATTCAAGGGAAAGAAACCGTGTAGCTGAAATAATTCACTCAGAACACCTTTTAAAGGATTACGTGGTACGATTGGATCAAATAAGCCCTTATGGAATAAATACTCAGCTGCTTGTGAACCGTCAGGTACTGTCTTATTCAATGTTTGTTCAATTACTCTTTTCCCCGCAAATGCAATGTAGGCATTGGGTTCAGCAATAATAATATCTCCCAACATACCAAAACTGGCCGTTACTCCGCCGGTTGTAGGAGATGTAAGGATTGATACATAGAATAATTTTTTATTGAATTGATAATCATATAAAGCGGAAGATATTTTAGCCATTTGCATCAAACTCAAACTTCCTTCTTGCATGCGTGCTCCTCCAGAAGCACACACCATAATAACAGGTAGAGATCTATTAGCAGCATATTCGATCAACCGGGTAATTTTCTCGCCTACTACGGATCCCATACTACCCCCCATGAACTGAAAATCCATAACCCCAATGGCTATGGGAATCCCATTTAGTTGACCTATGCCTGTTTGAACAGCCTCAGTTAAACCTGTCTTTCTTTGATACGAATTGATACGATCTCTATAAGGTTCCTCTTCCGAGTGAAATTCAATGGGGTCAATAGAGACCATGTCTTCGTCCATAGGATCCCAAGTGCCCGAATCAACCGAAAGTTCGATTCTATCTGAACTACCCATTTTCAAATGATATCCACATTGTTCACAAATATTCATTTTTGACCTAAAAAATTTCTTATAATTTAATCCATAACAATTTTCGCATTGAACCCATAAATGTCTGTATTTTTTATTTCCATCGAAATCATTAGATCTTCCTCTTATATTGAAATCACTGCCATTACCGCCAGTTCTTATACTAGAACTCCCCCTGTCACTATCACTTACACTTTCACCACTACAAATGTAACTATAAATATAACTGTAAATGTGATTGTCGCTACCACTCGAAATGTACTTATCAATACTGATTTCAGAACGAAGATAACTATCAATGCAACTATTAATGTGATTATTCCAACTATACGTAGTATCATACATATAATGATCATAGTAGCGATTGTCACTCTTAGACCCGCTATTCAGATAACTAGAAAAAGCAGTTTCTAGTTCACTCAGAAAAGAACTATCATTGTCAATCTCAAAAACCCGATTTTCAATATCAAAATATACGGAATAACTGTTACCAGTACTATCCCTAACTAAAAAAGTGTCATCAGAGATGAAACTCCAAATGTCCCTGACACCGAAAAAATGATCAACATTACTGCAACTATTACTTTCGCGCCAACCATGATTATGATTGTTTTTATTCGTATCATTTAGAATGGGATCTTCACTTCCACTGGTATTTCCAACAGGACGACCAAGACTGTCCATTGATTTACCTAGCCCACACCTGTGTTCTAACTCCTCGTTAGACAACATTGAATTGAACCACCATTTTCCCATAGATCCTTCCTGCCCCCTATTTGAAAATACAATAAATGAATAGTCATTCGACGAAAAATCATTTTACTATTTCATTTCCTATCGGAATACGCATATAGATCCAATCACTAGGATTATTAACTAATAACGAGTAACTATTGAACGAAAGAGATGATTTTGTGGGAATCGGGAGTATCAATTCACTATATATGATGGAACCTTTTCTTCAATTATTATAAATAGAAGATAGGTTTCTCCCATGTTGTGTACAAACTCTC